CGAGTTTGATAGATTCGCCCTCTGAAATAAGAAGTTCTGGCCCTGGAGGAATAATATCAACGACTTGACGCCCATCCGAGGCATCCCCTATGGTTATTTCGTATCCGCCCTTTTCTTTTCGTATTATTTTCTTTACTATACCCGCTGCTGTAGCATTATAAACAGTATTGTTACTCTTGCTTCCGTCGGGATAAATCTGACCCCTTCCCCTGTTACCGCCTACATATATGGGATATTTTAAAAAGTGAACATCTTTCTTAGTAGCAGGGTCCGGTGAAAGAATAGGAAAGGTGATTTCACTATATTTTTGCCCCGGAACAGGGCCTATCACAAGAATATTTTTTTTATTTGGTCGGTAACTCTGAAAAGAAAGATTGCTTATTTTTTCTTTCATCTCGGGAGAAATACGATCGGTTGGAGCCAACTCAAACCCCTCGGGTAAAATAAGAACAGCTCCTACATTCAAACCCCCCTTCTTGCCATTAGCAAGAACTTGTTTTAGTTGCATATCATAAGGAATTCGAACAACTGCTTCAAATACAGTATCGGGAAGGACCGCTTGTGGAACCTCAATATCCACAGGTTTATTAGCTAAATGACAATTGGCACATACAATACGACCGGTCGCTTCTCGGGGATTTTCATAACCCTGCTGTGCAAAAATGGGATATGCATTTGAAATGGATGACTGAGTTATTATATATATAATGAGTGATACGGAAATGGATCGAGTAATCTGTTCTTTTATCCAAGAAAGGGTATTTATAGTTTGCATGGTACAATTTTTGATCCCGAAAATTTCTACAATAAATTGGGTAGGTCGCTAGTATAGTTCCCTATCCACTATTCTGCTATTTACTGAAATAATCTTACTGGAATATTGGAGGACTTTCCTGCCTTGGATGGGTAGAACGAGTCAGTACGGTTTGGAATGCTTATGCCCAAAGTACCAAACATTCTAATTGAATTAATATCAGTAGACCTTTTTTCAGTCATTCATTGAATGATAAATCACTACAAGTGATGGGGATACACGATTTAAATAACGGAAAATCCAATATTTCAAAATTGTATCTAGAATGACTGGAAAGGTGGAAACAAGGCCAGATATAATTTGATCGTTATGAGAAAATCCAAAATCTTGGTAGATATAGCCAATCATTAGTTCCCAACCGTGGGGTGAGTGGAATCCGATACATAAATCGGTTAATAAAAGAATAGAAAATGCTTTTATTGTGTCGCTTAGGTTATATAGGAATTCCTGAACCCAAGAGTTAAGAGTAATAAGTTCTTTCTTACCTATAATAGAATAACCACTTAGAATAACGAAACAGATTATATTGGTCGAGAAGGACAAAATTGTATGGATACAATCTTCATTGTGCAGCTTGATCAATTGAATCGTTTCTTTATGGATTCCGATTCCTATACGAAGCTTTTTTAGACGTGTCTCCGGATATTCCTTTATCATCTCGTCCAACAGTAGGAGCTCCTCTAATTCTAGGAATTTTTCTAGAAGACTCTTTTCTGGAATATCATTCAAAAGAGTTTCGGATTGCTTGGTATTCCACCAATTAGTAACCCAAGATTCCAGACTTTTATTAAATGTTAGAAAGCTCCACCAGGGTAAAAAGACTATAGATACAAGAACTAGAAGGGGAATAAATGCTTTCTTTTTTGCCATTTTTTTTAGAAATTTTTAATTTAATAAAGTGGCCTCATTCGTCGACTCTACGCGATCTAATATTTTTTATTTATTTTTTTTTTTCACCAGAGTTCTATTCCAAGGTATCGAATCATTTTCTTTTTTTTATTTGTGATTCGGTAATGAGTCCTTGATAATTTTGAAGAATCTTACAAGAATACAGAAATCGAATAAGAGTCCACTTCGAATGCGAAAATGCGAAAAAAGGTTTCCAGCTATTTCAATTGGTCAAATTCGAAGCAATTCCTTCCTTTAGATGACTCCCCGAAAACCCACTTTAGTTTTCGTTAAGGAATTCGGATTTCGAGACAAAAAACTCTCCAAATATTGCAAAAAAATTCGCTGACTACCATAGCACAAAAAGAATTGAGATAATTTTCTGAATGTGATAATCAAAACGTCGGGTCATTCATTAAAGAGAAGAGAACGAAAGAGGGGAGAAAACGACACATCAAGAAAGATAATTAATTTACATGAGCTATTTGTCTCTAACCTATCAATTCAAAATATTGAAACTCAAATCAAAAATTTTCTTTATTTCAAAATGTTTTGGGATGAATCTATCCTTATTTCGATTTGGTGCTAATGAATTGCGTCAAGTGGATTTCCATACGCATAAAATCTCGTTTTTGCCGACAAAAGCAACCCCCCTTTTTTATGTTCCATATAATATACGTTTGCTTTGACTCGACTCGAAGGGATGTTCTGACGAAAATTTCGTTAAGTTATACCATAGATAAAGTTATACAAAAGGGGATTGTAAAGTATTTTCTACCCCCAGCCGAGAATCAGAAAACATTCATTGTTCGGTTCATTTCAAAATACTTCAATCGGTACGCGCAAGAAATAGGCTAATTCAGCAGCTTTTTGTTCCATTTCTCGTGGAGTCAAATTCTCATCAGTACGAGTCAAAGGAACGGCCCCCTGGCCTCTGATTTCTAGATAAAGGACACGACGAGGATAAATACCCTCTTTAAGTTCTATTCTGATAGATTGAATATCATTTATAAGGAATCGGAGGGAGATGCGACGATTTTTTCCCGGAAATCCCCAACGAAAAATACACACTATTCCTTCTTTTTTATCGAATAGATCATAACCACTACCTACATTCCACGAAATTGTGCACCACAAATAGGAACTAATAAAGAGACCTGCGATCCCATAGAAAGACATCACGATCCCCTGTGGGAAAAAAATTATTTGTTGAGAGGGAAATAAAGATATCAAATTCCTACCAAGATAGCTGGAAGTTCCAACTAATAAAAATCCTAATGAACCTAAAAAAAGGATAAAGGCCCAGCAGAAATTACTTGTTTTTCGAGACCCCCTTATAAGTTCTATCCATATACGTTCTGATCGCCAATTCATACTAATCTAGTTGCATTTAATTTTACTTAATTGAATTGATAGAATAACCAAAATGAATTTCACTTATACTTTACTTAAACTTAACGCTATTTTGTTTCTTAAGTAACTCTCATCAACTAGCACTATTCTAATGTGAACCTGTCGGGGTAATTAATAAAAAAAGTTCGATCGAAAATAAGAACGTCCCCTTCATATGACCCCGCCCTAGATATCTACAAGCATCGACTTTCTATTTGAAACATGGACCGACCCGTCTTGATCTATTGATTTGAAAATAGTAAAAAAGAATTTACCCCTATATCAGGTTTCGCATGTCTTGCACTTATGTTCGAAAGAAATCATGCATTATACCATATTCCACTTTCCAATAAATAGATATCTGTGTTATGACTCAATCAAGTCTAAGTCTTGAAAAAATGTGATTTGGCCTCACCATCCGGCCTAAACAATCTTGTTTTTTTGAACATGAAGAAATAAAGAAGCCATTGCAATTGCCGGAAATAATAGGCCTACGAAAGGAATAAAAATAGAGGGAAGGTTTATATCTGTCATAGAATGGGTACCTCGATTTACTATTTGTACCTGTTTGTTATATTGTTCGAAAATTATCTGAACTGAATTCTATATAATTATACTAATTATATCTAAGTGAGTATAGTATATACTAAGTTCAAGAAATGTAGAACTAACTAAATGAACTGAATTCGCCTTCGACACAAAAAAATATATGTTTGATAATCAACTTTTTTATTCTTCATCTTTTCTTCTTCTTTTGCTCTTGTCTTTTAATTCAATATCAATAAAGAAAGAGTTGCTTACAAAGTCCCGAAAGATTCGTTATAATTTGATTCAAGAGATATTCTCTTGTTAGTCAAAATGGAAAGTCTTCGACAAGAAATATATTAAGATGCAAAAGGCTATTTTTTTCGAATTTTCCAGATGTAAGAAAGGAAGATAAAATTCGTTTTCTTTGCCATATTTTCAATTTACAGAAGTAAGAATGTTGATAGAATATAGGTTCTCTGATTAGTAATCAGGATATGAAATCAAATAAAAAAATTGATCTGCAACTTTTGATTCTTTATATTCTATATAGTTATAGAATTAGTATGGCAACCGCGAAAACCCCATCCCCATTATTCTATTATGATTGATTCTTTATCATTTGGACTTTGATTGATTACGATAACTAACTACTTTTTTTGCCACAAATAAATAATTGACCTTACTGCTCAATCGAATTTTGATTTAAAGGCAAGAAAGCGTGCAACTGAAATAACTCACTTAGAACGCCTTTTAAAGGATTACGTGGTACAATTGGATCAAATAAACCCTTATCGAATAAATATTCAGCTTCTTGTGAACCTTCAGGTACTGTCGTATTCAATGTTTCTTCAATTACTCTTTTACCCGCAAATGCAATGTAGGCATTGGGTTCGGAAATAATGATATCTCCCAACATACCAAAACTAGCTGTCACCCCCCCAGTAGTAGGGGATGTAAGAATTGATACATAGAATAGCCTTTTATTTGATTGATAATCAAATAAAACCGACGAAATTTTAGCCATTTGCATCAAGCTCAAACTTCCTTCTTGCATGCGTGCCCCGCCGGAAGCACACACTATAATAAGGGGTAGATTTTTATTAGTAGCATACTCAATCAAACGAGTGATTTTCTCTCCTACTACGGACCCCATACTACCTCCCATAAACTGAAAATCCATAACCCCTATTGCTACAGGAATGCCATTTAGTTGACCTATACCTGTTTGAATGGCTTCGGTTAACCCTGTCTCTTTTTGATAAGAATTAATACGATCTTTATAGGGTTCCTCCTCCGAATGAAATTCAATGGGATCCGTTGAGACCATGTCTTCATCCATAGGATCCCAAGTACCTGGATCAATCGATAGTTCGATTCT